AGGAGTCTGCGCCCCAATATCTGCCATAAAAGGACCAAGCCATAACAAATGGGAAGCGATACGACTCAACTCCAACATAATAGCTCTGATATAGCTAGCCCTTTTAGGTACTTGAATATTCCCTAGCTGTTCGGGCCCGTTTACGGTTATTGCTTCTGTGAACATAGTAGCTAAATAATCCCAACGTGTTACATAAGGCAAATATTGGATAATTGTTCGATTTTCCGCAATTTTCTCCATCCCTCTATGTAAATAACCCAATACCGGTTCACAGTTAATAACATCTTCACCGTCGAGAGTAACGATCAGTCGAAGAACACCATGCATTGATGGGTGGTGAGGGCCCATATTGACTATCATGAGGTCTTTTCTTGTAGTTGGTGGAATCATAAGTTTTTCTCGAGTCATCCTTCCATGCATTGCTGAAAGTAAAAAGAAAGAAGTTCATCAAAATTTAAACGACTAAGCTCAAATGGTCTCACGCTTCAAATTAACGAGTTTTTATCTCTCGAATATCCAACTCCCCAATTAATTTTTTATAGCGCCCCCTATTTCTTTTTGACAAATAGGCCAGCAGTCGTTGACGTTTTCCCAAAATTTTTCGCAAACCTCGCTGAGATGAAAAGTCTTTTTTGTGCAATTCCAAATGTGAAGTGAGTTTCCTTATTTTAGTGGTGAAACTGAATACTTGAAATTCAACAGACCCCCTGGTTTCTTTGTTTTCTTTTTCAGAAATAACCGAAATCGATGAATTTTTTACCATAAAAAAACGCCCCTTGCCCTTTTTACAGATATGGATTTTACCGATCAGTAATAATAATAATGTCGTTAATTTGAATGTGGTATATACAAGAATCTAATCAAAATTTCTTTATGAACTCCTAATTTCCTGAATTCAAACCAATCAATCCAATTTTGAATTGGTTTCTATAGGAATAGAAAAGGTTGGTACATTTTTGAATCGAAGAATTTAGACCTAAAATAAAGAAAGTTCCGTTGATTCATTTCGAGATCGAATTCAGACACTATTCATTTGATATTGGATACTAGAATGAAATGTGAGATAAGACATGCGATCCGTGTATTTGTTTGCTTTCATATATCCTATTATATATATAGGGTATACAGACAAAGTATATTATCCAAAAATTGTCAATCGTGGATACATCTGTATCCTTAACATAGCGAAACGGCTGCCGTTATTGGTATCAAACCAATAACGATTCATACAAGCTAAATCTTCTAATCGATAATTAGGCCAAAGAAAGAGCTTTAATTTCATTAATTGATTTTTATCTCTATCAAGACGGTTATTGTCATGTGAAACTTGGCTGCTGTTTTTTACGTTCCAAAAGACCGGATTTTGGTCTATAGAATTTATCTTTTTTGAATTGAAACAAATTAGAATTCTCAATTTTCTACGACGTCTAAAGGATAAAATATTTTCGGGAACAAGTAAATCAAAATGATTTTTGTCTCTATTTCCAGTTATTCTTTGATGTAGTGAAATAGTTTCATCAAAATTATTGTTAGAAGCATGTCCTTGCTCTTCGTATTTTTGATGTTTATTCTTATGAACCAACGAAATACCCACGGCTTGATACATAAGAAATTGCCCATCTTTTTGTTCAGACAGACGAATGGGTTCGAGAATAAATACTCCCCTCTTTATAAATTCTGAAAGAGTTAAATTCTTATTAATCATCATTATATCCAAACTTATTTGTTTCTTTTGAATCGAGGATATAGTAATTTTTTTTGAATCTATCAGTTTACGCAGGATACAATATACATTGATATTATTGATCATTCTTTCATTCAAAGCCTCATCCCATCGCAATTGAAAAAGCAAATAACGTTTCAGGAACAAACGGAGTTCTGCTTTCGTGTATTGTTTTTTATTTTTCCCTTTTTTCATGTTCGATCTTGCATAACTTTCTTCAATATCTTTTTGGGGTGAAAGAACGGATCGCCCCTCTCCTCGACTTGTCGGTTCTTCTGGATTTCGATGCTTTTTATTTGATGCTATCAAAAAATTGTCTTTTTCGTTGAGCTTTTTATTTTCACTTCTATTTAAATTTAATAGAAGTAATTTGCTTGGTATAAACCAAGGTTTCATTTTATATGTCTTATAAAGTAACAAAAATTCTGGGAAGAACCAAAGTTCCAAATTGGATATGGGATGCTTTAGCATTTTTTCATTCATTCCCATCCAATCGTAAAACCCCTTGTGACAGTTTGGTAAATTGATCTCTGGGATCTTAAGAGAAAAAAAATCTTTTTTAGAAATTATTTGAGAATTTTTAGTACGAATTTGAGTATTTTGATTCCTATTGGTATCGATTATGATCCAGGCCTCAATACCGCCTTTTTGTATAAGATCCAATTTAAAAATTTGCCAATCCAAATATTTTCTATCGGCCAGCTTTTCCATATGAATCTTTCCTAGATCGTTTTTAATAGGGATGTTCTTCAGCATATCAAAAAAGTTTTTTTTAGGCGTGTTAGAATAAATTTCTTGGTTCGTATTTCCTTGAAAGGGGGATCCATAAAAAAAGCATTCCGTTTTCTTTTCATAATGAATAAATTTATATGATAAAAGATCAGATCGATAGTATTTTAGAAAATTCTCTTTTTGATTAGATAATGAATCTACTTCAAATTGTTTTTTGGAATTCATTAATGGGTTTTTTTCATATAAATGCCGTTTGCTAAAATTTGCCTTTTTAGCTATATGATGCTGACGAAATGTATTTCGCCATTTTTCTGGTATTAATCTAGACCATCCAATCTGCGATAAATGGTATTGATAATGTCCTCTTAACCAGCTTTTCCGTAGATTCATTTCATAACTCGGAAGTTTGTTATCTGCTGATTTCGAATCAAGCATTCCTTGTGTTTCAAAAGAATCCTTTATTTGAGCTTTAAGGAAAAAGGGGATTCCTTGATATTGAACAACAAATCTTAACGAGTTACTAACTTGAATTTTTCCTAATTTTGAAAATACATAGGGTTGTGTCCCGTAGGATAATTCATAAAAAATATGTGAATTCGATTTAATATTATTAATATTATCAAGTGCCTTCATTATACTCGAAATAGACGAAATTGGAGTTTTCTTTTTTTTATTAATTCTTTCTTGTTTTCTTTCATTATTGTAAATGGATTTATCAATAATTTTTTTTTTTAATTTAAGAAAAAGTTCTGTATTTATTCTGGGAATATTAATGATATATAAAAATATATCTGTGTATATTTTTTCAATGAAAAATTTTACAAAAGGGGATAATTTACAGATTAATCGAGCATTTCTTCTTTTTAACATTTGCTGTTTTTCTAATTTTTTAGCATTATAACTTGTAGGGCTAAGATTATTTATTCTTGGCGTTACTTTTTTTTTCTCTTTTGTGATTCTTTCTATTTGATTTAGAATTGTACTTGTTCTATCAGCCAGATCCTTCATTTTTTTTTCTGTCAATGAAGAGTTTGCCCAATTCGGAGATGCAATTTGAGTTTGACTAAATGATTCGTGAATTATTTGATTGTTTATTATGGAATCTTTTTCGTCTTTAATTTGGCTTGATTTATCAACTCCGACGTCTCTTAATCTAAATAATAGAATTGGATTTACTTTTGAAAGTTCTTTTATTATTCTTTTTCTAAAAAAAACACTTTTGATAACCCATTTTTTTGTTTCTTTTGAAACTTTTCGAAGTAATTTTGTTTTTACTTTGAAAACTGTTCGAACTCGAAAATACTTCTTTTTTAATTTTCCAATTTTTTTTTGGAATTCATTTAAAATGGGTTTAAAAAAGGAAGGTTTTTTTCGGGGTGGACAAAAGGGCAGTTCAGTTTCCGTTCCCCAAACGGTTAAAAAACAAAAATCGCCTGTTTCTTTTTTCTTTTTCATTAGACCTTTCTGCGAGGATCGTAGTTTCGATTTTTGCGAAGGTTTCAGACAGAAAGGAAATAGGATTTTTATTTGAATACCATCTGTCAACCAATTTTTTGGAAATTCTGTTTCGGATAATGGAATACCATTATAGGTGCATTTAATATAGATCTCTTTATTCCATTCGTGGAAATCCTCAGACCATTCAGGGCGTTGCAATAGGAATATACGTCCAATATTTTTGGCAATTATCAATGAGGGCAATAGAATATATTTTCTAAAAATAGATTGAGTTAGTAACACGCAACCTCTTATTGCTTGCGCAAATGGAAAACGATTCCAATCCTCTGAGATTTTTATTCGTGCTTTTTCCTCTCTTTTCTTTTTTTCTTGGTTTTGTTCTCTTTTTGTTTGTTCTTTTGTATACTCTACAAGTTTGAATGCCTCCCCTCTATCCAATTCATTTTTGAAAATTAGTTTAATCAGTCCGGAAATATTAAAAGAAAAGAGAGGGGATTTTTGTATTCTCCCCAAAAAAAGGGGGGACTTCGCATTTGCTTGAAATAATTCGAAAATAATCACTTTACGCCTTTGAGCCCGCATAGAACCTTTGATTATACCACGCCGAAAGTCTGATTGTTGTGAATAGCGTATTAAAGTCACGTCGGTTTTTATATGGGCCATTTTGCTATTCGTAGTCTTAGGAGTATCCTTGGTAGGAGTCAAAATGACTATACGCTTGCCCCTTCTTGAACGAATTTCATGACCTATTCGTATGTCGTCTTTATATTTTCTTGATTGTTGTTCTAACTCGGTGATTAATTTGTATGACCAGCGTGGCACTTTTTTATTGATTTCTTGTATTCTAATCGATTTTCTGTTAATTTTTTGGCCATTAGCATTAGTTAAAATTTTATTTAAATTTAATAAATAGTTAAAATATTTTGTTTCCTTTTGAGAATCTATTTTTCCTTCTGAAAAAAAATAAAGGCTACTCGGATTTAGATTTGTAGATCCTGATTCTTTAAAAAATTTACTGATGAAAGTTAAAAGATTAACAATTTCATTAACAATTTCTGTTGATAATGACTTTTTCTCAAACCTATTT